ATCAGTATACTACTAAATTAAAATTGGAATGAAATCTAATCTTATTCAATTCAAATATTGAATATCTCTCCTTGTCCAAAAGGGCACAATTTGAGTGGAAGGTCTACATTTTTTTTTTTTAGAATCAGTCTATTTTTATATTTTTATGATATTTCGTACTACTGTATGATTCCTTTTTTGTGGGATTTTCTTATTTTCCAAAAGGGAAAATGAGAAGAATTATAGAATGGATTGCTAATTATGCCTAGATCTCGGATAAATGGAAATTTTATTGATAAGACCTCTTCAATTGTAGCTAATATCTTATTACGAATAATTCCGACAACTTCAGGAGAAAAAAGGGCATTTACCTATTACAGAGATGGTGCGATTTGATTCTTGTTTTTTTTTTAGCCCTTAGTCTGATAGAAATAGACGCGATTCGGGATAGAAAGAAACAAATTTTTGAAAGAAACCCACGCTTAGTGAAGGTGAAGTTTAGAGATAGAACAATTCCTTCTGTCGTGTATCCTCGATTGATGCAGCCTCAGATGCTTTAATTATCGATTTTAGTATTGAGCGAAAGGTTACGCCTATACTATAGGTTCTAGTTTGCGGGTTAATCCTACTCCACTAGTACAAATAGGCAGCATAGGGGAAGAAGCGCTACTCCTAGGAATCAACAACACGAAAACTTTGTTATAAATTCCCCCTTCCCTTCCCTTTCCTTATCGATATCGGGACTAACAAGAATGGTTGGGACAACAAACATCCATCTCGTTCGTACTTTGGATACCCGTATAACCATCAAAGATCGTTGAAGTGACTAATTCCTAGAAATAGGAAGCGTTGAGGACAAAGAAATCGTTGGAGTTACCATTTCCATCTAGCACTAATATGATTGGTGTTAAGAAAAAACAAACCCTTTCGGGAAGGCTGGCTAGAAATTTCTTGTAAAAATACTAGTCCCTGTCAGTTCATAATGAGAATAGTGAAATTTTGATTACATAGATTATTTCCCACAGTACTTTATGCACAGTAGGGAGGAGCCGTATGAGATGAAAATCTCACATACGGTTCTGGAACGGAGATTCTTTGAATAGAGTGAACGACCGTAACGGATGTCAGCTCAATCCGAAGGAAATTATGCGGAAGCTTTACAGAATTATTATGAAGCTACGCGACTAGAAATTGATCCTTATGATCGAAGTTATATACTCTATAACATAGGCCTTATACACACAAGCAATGGAGAGCATACGAAGGCTTTGGAATATTATTTTCGGGCACTAGAACGAAACCCATTCTTACCACAAGCTTTTAATAATATGGCCGTGATCTGTCATTACGTGCGACTATCTCCACTATAGAACGAGGGAAAAACAGATAAAATCGGCTAGTAAATACTAGAAAAAAAAAATAGGCTTTCTACATATGCATCGTCCAAAGTAACGATTTTTATCAGCTGTAGCAAGGAAAGAGACTTCACGAGAACCAAAGAAGAAATAAGTACGCCTATATACTCTATGGATAAAGGATCTAATTGATATAGAAAGCGCCGTAAAGATCAATTAGCAAGCTATTGGGTCGATACAGTTAAGAACTGCTTACTTATGTCATGATATGAGATAAAAGTTCGGAATCAACTTATGTAATAGAGTCAATCCACTAAGATATTGAGCAGCGGTGTAGTATCAAATCCCAAAGATAGTAAGTTCTTTTTTCTTATGGAGGAAAGTCTTTTTCAACGATTCTATATGAATTTCATATATGAAATGAAATCGAGATAGTTACCTTTCAGAAAATTTTAACAAACAATATAGGGGATATCTATTCTTCATTCTTCTGAAGGTGTGGGAGAAAAGATAAAACTGATTATTGATTAAATTAAAATTAGAGTTTGAAACTTATGTAATTAACTTCTTCTGGTTCTGGTTAACCCAAGAAAAATAGGATAGATTTATTAGAAATCTAATTCAGTTACCATAGGGTAAATTAATAAGATGGGACACAAAAAGAATCGATTGATGAGCCGTATGAGGTAGGAAACTCTCAAGTACGGTTCTAAGGGAAGGAATTGACCCGCCTATTCCGACCGGGGAGAACAGGCCATTCTACAGGGTGATTCTGAAATTGCGGAGGCTTGGTCCGATCAAGCTGCTGAGTATTGGAAACAAGCTATAGCGCTTACTCCAGGTAATTATATTGAAGCACATAATTGGTTGAAGATCACGAGGCGTTTCGAATTTGAATAAAACAAAACCACCCTCTTTTTTTTTGATTTCTTAAAATTGGTTATTGGATCCATAAATCAAATAAAATAGATCGTTCCTCTGAGAAGATCCAATCAAGAATTTCATTATATCCCTTCCTTCTAAAATCATTCTATTTTGTATGATCTCTCATAAGGATAAATGGTACGGATACAGCAGTTATAGAATATAGCTAATAAAGCGAAGTTAATAAAATTAATAAAAGATACCTTCGAATGACTAATTTATTATAATTATAATAAATAATC